AAATCACACGTTTGGCCGAGTATGCTACCAATCAATTTTTACCTCTTATTCTAGTGTGTGCTTCCGGAGGAGCACGCATGCAAGAAGGAAGCTTGAGCTTGATGCAAATGGCTAAAATATCTTCCGCTTTATATGATTATCAATTAAATAAAAAGTTATTTTATGTAGCAATCCTTACATCCCCTACCACAGGCGGGGTGACGGCTAGTTTTGGTATGTTGGGAGATATCATTATTGCCGAACCCAATGCTTATATTGCATTTGCAGGTAAAAGAGTAATTGAACAAACATTGAATAAGACAGTACCTGAGGATTCACAAGTGGCTGAATATTTATTCCATAAGGGCTTATTCGATCCAATCGTACCACGTAATCCTTTAAAGGGCGTTCTGAGTGAGTTATTTCGGCTACATGCTTTCTTTCCTTTGAATGAAAATTAGATTAGAGCCTTAGAGTCTTAATTGAATATTTAATAAGAGTATTAATTTAATAAAACTTAATAAATTTTTTTATGTGTGGTGATCAAGTAGTTATTTAATTTATAGGAATCAAAGTCAAAATCCGAAGAATGGATTTTGACTTTGGTAACATAAGATTGAATTGTAGAAAGAACCATCCGGATCGTTTTTTTATTGATATTCCTGGTTACTAATACTAACTAGGAAATCTCTATTAAACAAAAGAGTGAATTCTTTCAAAATAAAAGAGTGAATTCTTTCGCTTTCTTCCGTGGAATTAGTTAACAAGGTCTTGCATCTTTCTATATCTCCCGAAAATAATCCCCCACTAAGAATCTTTTTTGTTGGATCGTATTATAACGAATTCTTTGGGAGTTTTTAGGAAATACTTTAAAATTTTATTAAATTATGAAATTTATAAGACAAGAAAAGATAATAACTACTAATACGAATATAAAAAGGGTGGATTATCGTATATATATATTTCATGTAGAAACATGTAGAAAGATGAATTAGAAACATGTAGAAAGATGAATAGGTCCATTTATTTATATATTTATTGTATTTTATTAATTTATTTATTGTATTTTATTAATTAATATATATTTCTTAAATTAATATATATTTCTTAAAACATATACTTATAGACTCCCTATCCCTATTAAGTATATATATACTCAGTTAGGTATACTTAGTATAATATAACAATTATATATGAATTATAAGATATCTTTATAACAATATAAGGTTCAAATATAAAACAATAAATATAACAATAAATAACAGGTACAAATATTAAATCGAGGTACCCATTCTATGATAACTCTCAACAGTCTCCCCTCCATTTTTGTGCCTTTAGTGGGCTTAGTATTTCCGGCAATTGCAATGGCTTCTTTATCTCTTTATGTTCAAAAAAACAAGATTTTTTAGATACAACAAGGACAAATCTTATATATATATATTTTTTTTTCAAGACTTACTTGGATCATAACACGGATATCTATTTAGTAAAATATGGTATAATATGCGGCTTCCTTCGGGCATAAGCTCTTATGTATGTGTAAACATGATAAATGAATTATAACTATTTTCAAATAGATCGGGATCGGGGAGAATTTCTGAAATGTAAAGTCAATATATCTATATGTATTAGGAAATCATATGAAAGGGATGTTATTATTTTAGTTTGGATCTAAGAAATTCGATGAATTATCCCTAAAGGTTCACATCATAATAGTGCTGGTTGATGAGAGTTACTTCGGAAACAAAAAAAAGTAAAAAAAAAAAAATTATTTTTGTTATTCTCCCAATTCCAATAAAATGCAACTAGGTCTAGTTAGAGTATGAGTTGGCGATCAGAACGTATATGGGTAGAACTTATAGCGGGGTCTCGAAAAACAAGTAATTTCTGTTGGGCCTTTATTCTTTTTTTAGGTTCATTAGGGTTTTTATTGGTTGGAACGTCCAGTTATTTTGGTAGGAATTTTATATCTTTATTTCCCTCTCAGCAAATCATTTTTTTTCCACAAGGTATCGTGATGTCTTTCTATGGGATCGCAGGTCTTTTTATTAGCTCTTATTTGTGGTGCACAATTTCGTGGAATGTAGGTAGTGGTTATGATCGATTCGATATAAAAGAGGGCATAGTGTGTATTTTTCGTTGGGGATTTCCTGGAAAAAATCGTCGCATATTCCTCCGATTCCTTATGAAAGACATTCAGTCCATCAGAATAGAAATTAAAGAGGGTATTTATGCTCGTCGTGTCCTTTATATGGAAATAAAAGGACAAGGAGCCATTCCCTTGACTCGTACTGATGAGAATTTTACTCCACGAGAGATTGAGCAAAAAGCTGCTGAATTGGCCTATTTCTTGCGTGTACCAATTGAAGTATTTTGAAAAAAGGAACTGAAGAATGAGTACTTTGCAAGAGATAAAAAACTCAAGAATCATCTTTTTTTCTATAGCATAACTTAACTGAAGTTTCTTCAGAACGCTTACTCGAGCCAAAGCAAACGTATATGAAACAATTCTAAAACTAAATTGTTTATGTCCACAATTTTTTTATGCGTATGTAAATCCACTTAACTCAATTCAGTAACAAATCGAAATGATAGATTCATCATATATCAAAACAAAACATTTCATCATAAAGTAAAGAATTTTTTTTCTAAATATTTGATATTTTGATAGAACGGGAGTTCTTTCGTCTCGAAATCCGACTACTATAAATTTGAAGAGGGCTCTTTCTTATTCTATATTCTTTCTAAATTCAAGGACTAACCGCTGTACTGAATCACAAAAAAATCCGGAAATACATCGATGACTTGTAATAGAACTTATGCTTGATAGAAATATTAGTATCATATAGAGTCGACGAATGAGGTGCGTTCATTAAAAATTTTAAAATTCACAGACGAAAAAATGGCAAAAAAGAAAGTATTAATTTCCCTTATATATCTTGCATCTATAGTATTTTTGCCTTGGTGGATCTCTCTCTCATTTAATAAAAGTCTAGAATCTTGGTTTACTAATTGGTGGAATACTAGGCAATCCGAAATTTTTTTGAATGATATTCAAGAAAAGAGTATTCTAAAAGAATTCATAGACTTAGAGGAACTCTTACGTTTGGACGAAATGATAAAGGAATACCCGGAAACACATTTACAAAAGCCTCGCATCGAAATCTACAAAGAAACGATCCAATTGATCAAGATGCACAACGAGGATCGCATCCATACAATTTTACACTTCTCGACAAATATAATCTGTTTCGGTATTCTAAGTGGTTATTCTATTCTAGGTAATGAAGAACTTGTTATTCTTAACTCTTGGTTTCAAGAATTCCTATACAACTTAAGCGACACAATAAAAGCTTTTTCTATTCTTTTATTAACTGATTTATGTATAGGATTCCATTCGCCCCACGGTTGGGAATTAATGATTGGCTCTGTCTACAAAGATTTTGGATTTGCTCATAATGATCAAATTATATCCGGTCTTGTTTCTACTTTTCCAGTCATTTTAGATACAATTTTTAAATATTGGATCTTTCGTTATTTAAATCGTGTATCTCCTTCACTTGTAGTGATTTATCATTCAATGAATGACTGAAAAGTGATCGAACGATCCAATTATAATATTTGTTACTTTGTACATAAGCAAAACATTCAAAATTGTACTTACTACCCATCCAAGGGATTCCTCCAATATTCCAGTAAAATTATTTATATTTAATATTTAAGTAAATAGCAAAATTATAGATAGGGAACTATACTAGCGACCTACCTAATTTTATTGTAGAAATTTTCGGGATCAATGATTGGACCATGCAAACTAAAAATACCTTTTCTTGGATAAAGAAAGAGATTACTCGATCCATTTCCGTATCGCTCATGATATATATACTAACCCAGGCACCCCTTTCAAATGCATATCCCATTTTTGCACAGCAGGGTTATGAAAATCCACGAGAAGCGACTGGCCGTATTGTATGTGCCAATTGCCATTTAGCTAATAAACCCGTGGATATCGAGGTTCCACAAGCGGTACTTCCTGATACTGTATTTGAAGCAGTTGTTCGAATTCCTTATGATCTGCAACTGAAACAAGTTCTTGCTAATGGTAAAAAAGGAGCTTTGAATGTCGGGGCTGTTCTTATTTTACCCGAGGGGTTTGAATTAGCCCCTCCCGATCGTATTTCGCCCGAGATTAAAGAAAAGATAGGAAATCTGTCTTTTCAGAGCTATCGTCCCACTAAAAAAAATATTCTTGTGATAGGTCCGGTTCCTGGTCAGAAATATAGTGAAATCACCTTTCCTATTCTTTCCCCGGACCCCGCTACTAAGAAAGATGTGCACTTCTTAAAATATCCCATATATGTAGGCGGGAACAGGGGAAGGGGTCAGATTTATCCCGACGGGAGCAAGAGTAACAATAATGTTTATAATGCTACAGCAGCAGGTATAGTAAGCAAAATAATACGAAAAGAAAAAGGGGGGTACGAAATAACCATAGCGGATGCATCGGATGGACGTCAAGTGGTTGATATTATCCCTCCAGGACCGGAACTTCTTGTTTCAGAGGGCGAATCCATCAAACTTGATCAACCATTAACGAGTAATCCTAATGTGGGTGGATTTGGTCAGGGAGATGCGGAAATAGTACTTCAAGATCCATTACGTGTCCAAGGTCTTTTGCTCTTCTTGGCATCTGTTATTTTGGCACAAATCTTTTTGGTTCTTAAAAAGAAACAGTTTGAGAAGGTTCAATTGTCCGAAATGAATTTCTAGATCTGCGGATTTATCAACATCAAGCTCTAAAAATAAACAAATTTTTGTTGGGAATTATGTATGATCAAAAAAATTTTGCTTATTTCTATTCTTTATTCTACCGGATTTCGGGAATTACTTAATACCGCATTCCTGGTCATAGTATATTGTGAAGGCGACTGTTTTACTTAACTCTTCTTTATTTATTTGTTTTTTCAATCCAAATTGAAACGGTATGATATAGAATGAATCAATAGTTTTATATTTGACTA